TTCTCCGTAGCTTAATATTTTAAAGCATGACACTGAAGATGCCAAGATGGTCACTATCCTGACCCGAGAACAAAAGACTTAGTCCTAACCTTACCGTTAATTCTCGCTAAATATATACATGCAAGTATCTGCGCTCCAGTGTAAATGCCCTTACTCTCTTAACAAGACAAAAGGAGCAGGCATCAGGCACACATAACTGTAGCCCAAGACGCCTTGCTCAGCCACACCCCCACGGGTACTCAGCAGTAATTAACATTAAGCAATAAGTGTAAACTTGACTTAGTTATAGCGACTCTCAGGGTTGGTAAATCTTGTGCCAGCCACCGCGGTCACACAAGAAACCCAAATTAACTGTACACGGCGTAAAGAGTGGTGATGTACTATCACAGAGACTAAGATTAAAATGTACCTGAGCTGTCATAAGCCCAAGAGACCCCTAAGACCACCCATAAGACGATCTTAGCACCTCATGATCTATTAAACCCCACGAAAGCTAAGGCCCAAACTGGGATTAGATACCCCACTATGCCTAGCCCTAAATCCTAATGCTTACCTTACCCAAGCATTCGCCTGAGAACTACGAGCACAAACGCTTAAAACTCTAAGGACTTGGCGGTGCCCCAAACCCACCTAGAGGAGCCTGTTCTGTAATCGATACCCCACGATACACCCGACCCCTCCTTGCCAAGGCAGCCTACATACCGCCGTCGCCAGCTCACCTCCCTTGAAAGCACAGTAGTGAGCACAACAGCCTACACACGCTAGTAAGACAGGTCAAGGTATAGCCCATGGAGGGGAAGAAATGGGCTACATTTTCTAACATAGAGGACTCACGGAAGGGGGTGTGAAATCGCCCCTAGAAGGCGGATTTAGCAGTAAAGTGGAACCATAAAGCCCACTTTAAGTCGGCCCTGGGGCACGTACATACCGCCCGTCACCCTCCTCACAAGCCATAGATCACCATAATTTAATTCATCACTCGGCTGAAGATGAGGTAAGTCGTAACAAGGTAAGTGTACCGGAAGGTGCACTTAGCATACCAAGATGTAGCTATAACATAAAGCATTCAGCTTACACCTGAAAGATATCTGTCACCTACCAGATCGTCTTGAAGCCTATTCTAGCTCGACCACACTTAAGCCAAAACCCTAAAAACCCACTACACCATAAAACCAAAACATTCTTCAAACTTAGTATAGGTGATAGAAAAGACAACCTCCTCGACGCGATAGAAATTTGTACCGTAAGGGAAAGATGAAATAACAATGAAAAGCCAAGCAACAAACAGCAAAGATAGACCCTTGTACCTCTTGCATCATGATTTAGCAAGAACAATCAAGCATAGCGAACTTAAGCTTGCCTCCCCGAAACCCAAGCGAGCTACTTACAAGCAGCTACCCATGAGCGAACCCGTCTCTGTTGCAAAAGAGTGGGATGACTTGTTAGTAGAGGTGAAAAGCCAACCGAGCTGGGTGATAGCTGGTTGCCTGTGAAATGAATCTAAGTTCCTCCTTGACCATTCCCCTCGGACATTAGACTTAACCCTTACGTAGTAGGTCAAGAGCAATTTAAAGGGGGTACAGCTCCTTTAAAAAAGAACACAATCTTCTCTAGAGGATAACCAACACTCTTCAAAAGACTGTAGGCCTTCAAGCAGCCACCAATAAAGAGTGCGTCAAAGCTCCATTACTCAAAAATACGAAAATAACATGAATCCCTTCCCACTAACAGGCCAACCTATAATAATAGGAGAATTAATGCTAAAATGAGTAACTACGGACCTTCCCTCTTAAGCGCAAGCTTACATCCACACATTATTAACAGACCACAACCAATATCTCAATTACAACAAGATTAGAATATTACCACACCCTGTTACCCCCAACTCAGGAGCGCCTATTAGAGTGATTAAAATCTGTAAAAGGAACTAGGCAAACCCAGGGCCCGACTGTTTACCAAAAACATAGCCTTCAGCCCACCAAGTATTGAAGGTGATGCCTGCCCAGTGACACAATGTTTAACGGCCGCGGTATCCTAACCGTGCGAAGGTAGCGCAATCAATTGTCCCATAAATCGAGACTTGTATGAATGGCTAAACGAGGTCCTAACTGTCTCTTACAGATAATCAGTGAAATTGATCTCCCCGTGCAAAAGCGGGAATAAGCACATAAGACGAGAAGACCCTGTGGAACTTCAAAATCAGCGACCACCACATAAAAACCCAAGCCCACTAGGCCCACCATCCACAAACGCTGGTCCGCATTTTTTGGTTGGGGCGACCTTGGAGAAAAACAGACCCTCCAAAAATAAGACCACGCATCTTAACCAAGAGCAACCCCTCAACGTACTAACAGTAATCAGACCCAATACAATTGAACAATGGACCAAGCTACCCCAGGGATAACAGCGCAATCTCCTCCAAGAGCCCACATCGACGAGGAGGTTTACGACCTCGATGTTGGATCAGGACATCCTAATGGTGCAGCCGCTATTAAGGGTTCGTTTGTTCAACGATTAATAGTCCTACGTGATCTGAGTTCAGACCGGAGCAATCCAGGTCGGTTTCTATCTATGATGAGCTTCCCCCAGTACGAAAGGACCGGGAAAGTGGGGCCAATACTAAAAGCACGCCCTCCTCTAAGTAATGAACCCAACTAAATTACTTAACAAGCCACCCCACCCACCCCTAGAAAAGGGCCGCTAGTGTGGCAGAGCTCGGTAAATGCAAAAGGCTTAAACCCTTTACGCAGAGGTTCAAGTCCTCTCTCTAGCCCCATGACACACCCCCACGCCTTAATCTACCTCGCTATATCCCTATCCTATGCCATCCCAATCCTGATCGCAGTGGCCTTCCTAACACTAGTAGAGCGAAAAGTATTAAGCTATATACAATCCCGAAAAGGTCCTAACATCGTAGGCCCATTCGGACTATTGCAGCCAGTGGCAGACGGGATCAAACTATTCATCAAAGAGCCCATCCGCCCATCCACCTCCTCCCCATTCCTCTTTATTATAACACCCATACTAGCCCTACTCCTGGCAATCACTATCTGAATCCCTCTCCCCCTCCCCTTCTCCCTCACTGACTTAAACCTAGGCCTCCTCTTCCTCCTATCCATATCCAGCCTAGCAGTATACTCAATCTTATGGTCAGGCTGAGCTTCAAACTCAAAATATGCTCTAATTGGTGCCCTGCGAGCAGTAGCACAAACTATCTCCTATGAAGTAACACTAGCTATCATCCTACTATCCGTAATTGTACTAAGCGGAAACTACACCCTAAACACCCTCTCTACCACCCAAGAACCACTATACCTAATCTTCTCTTCCTGACCCCTCGCAATAATATGATACATCTCAACACTCGCTGAAACAAACCGTGCCCCATTCGACCTCACAGAAGGGGAGTCAGAGCTAGTCTCCGGCTTCAACGTAGAATATGCCGCAGGGCCGTTCGCCTTATTCTTCCTAGCTGAATACGCAAACATCATGCTAATAAACACACTAACTACCATCCTATTCCTAAACCCCAGCACACTAAACCTCCCCCAAGAGCTATTTCCGATAGCCCTAGCAACAAAAGCCCTGCTTCTCTCCTCGGGCTTCCTATGGATCCGCGCCTCATATCCACGATTCCGATACGACCAACTCATGCACCTTCTCTGAAAAAACTTTCTTCCACTAACACTAGCACTATGCCTATGACATATTAGCATACCAATTTGCTACGCAGGCTTGCCTCCTTACTTAAGGAAATGTGCCTGAACATAAAGGGTCACTATGATAAAGTGAACATAGAGGTACACTAACCCTCTCATTTCCTAAGAGAGGCTTAGAAAAGTAGGAATCGAACCTACACAAAAGAGATCAAAACTCTCTATACTCCCTTTATATTATTTTCTAGTAGGGTCAGCTAACAAAGCTATCGGGCCCATACCCCGAAAATGATGGTTTAACCCCTTCCTCTACTAATGAACCCACATGCAAAGCTAATCTTTACCTCAAGCCTACTGCTAGGAACCACCATTACAATTTCAAGTAATCACTGAATAATAGCTTGAACCGGACTAGAAATCAACACCCTAGCCGTCATCCCCCTCATCTCAAAATCTCACCACCCACGAGCCATTGAAGCATCCATTAAATACTTCTTAGTTCAAGCAGCTGCCTCAGCCTTAGTTCTTTTCTCAAGCATAATCAACGCATGGTCAACAGGACAATGAGACATCACTCAACTAACCCACCCAACAGCATGCACACTCCTAACTACAGCAGTCGCAATAAAACTAGGACTAGTGCCATTCCACTTCTGATTCCCAGAAGTACTTCAAGGCTCATCTCTGACCACCGCACTCCTACTATCCACAGCAATAAAATTTCCCCCAATCACCATCCTCTACCTAACATCCCACTCCCTCCACCCAACACTACTAACCACCATAGCCATCGCCTCAGCTGCCCTAGGTGGCTGAATAGGATTAAACCAAACACAAATCCGAAAAATCCTAGCCTTCTCATCTATTTCCCACTTAGGTTGAATAACCATCATCATCCTTTATAACCCAAAATTAACACTAATAACCTTCTACCTATACTCTGTAATAACTGCCACTGTATTCCTCACCCTCAACACAACCAAAACCACAAAAATATCAACAATAATAGTCTCATGAACAAAAACTCCCATACTAAATGCAACCCTAATATTAACACTGCTGTCACTAGCAGGACTCCCCCCTCTCACAGGCTTCTTACCTAAATGACTTATCATCCAAGAACTCACTAAACAAGAAATAACACCAGCAGCCACGATCATCACTATGCTATCGCTACTAGGGCTATTCTTCTACCTCCGCCTCGCATATTACTCAACAATCACACTACCCCCAAACTCCACAAACCGTATAAAACAATGACACACCAATAACCCAGCAAACACCTCAATCGCTATCCTCACTTCCCTATCAATTTCCCTCCTACCCCTCTCCCCCATAATCTTAGCCACAGCCTAGAAACTTAGGATAACCCAAACCGAAGGCCTTCAAAGCCTTAAACAAGAGTTAAACCCTCTTAGTTTCTGCTAAGACCCGCAGGACACTAACCTGCATCATCCAAATGCAACTCAGATGCTTTAATTAAGCTAGAGCCTTCACTAGACAGACGGGCTTCGATCCCATAAAATTCTAGTTAACAGCTAGATGCCCAAACCAACAGGCTTCCGTCTAAGCCAGGCCCCGGCACACTTTTAATGTACATCAATGAGCTTGCAACTCAATATGAATTTCACCACAGAGCCGATAAGAAGAGGAATTAAACCTCTGTAAAAAGGTCTACAGCCTAACGCTTCAACACTCAGCCATCTTACCTATGACATTCATCAACCGATGATTATTCTCAACCAACCACAAAGACATCGGTACCCTATACCTAATCTTTGGTGCATGAGCCGGTATAGTCGGTACCGCCCTCAGCTTACTCATCCGCGCAGAACTAGGTCAACCAGGAACCCTGCTAGGAGATGACCAAATTTACAATGTAATCGTCACGGCCCACGCCTTCGTGATAATCTTCTTCATAGTTATACCGATTATAATCGGCGGATTCGGAAACTGACTAGTCCCGCTCATAATCGGTGCTCCCGACATAGCATTCCCCCGCATGAACAACATAAGCTTCTGACTACTACCCCCATCATTCCTTCTCCTCCTTGCCTCCTCTACAGTAGAAGCAGGGGCAGGCACAGGATGAACCGTATACCCCCCTCTAGCTGGCAACCTCGCCCATGCTGGAGCTTCAGTAGACCTAGCCATCTTCTCCCTCCACCTGGCAGGTGTATCCTCCATCCTGGGTGCAATCAACTTTATCACAACCGCCATCAACATAAAACCACCTGCCCTCTCACAATACCAAACCCCCCTATTTGTATGATCCGTACTCATTACCGCCGTCCTACTACTCCTATCCCTCCCAGTCCTTGCTGCCGGCATCACAATACTCCTAACAGACCGGAATCTAAACACTACATTCTTCGACCCTGCTGGAGGCGGTGACCCCGTCCTATACCAACACCTTTTCTGATTCTTCGGCCACCCAGAAGTCTACATTCTAATCCTACCAGGCTTCGGAATCATCTCCCACGTGGTAACATACTACGCAGGGAAAAAAGAACCATTTGGCTATATAGGAATAGTATGAGCCATACTATCAATTGGATTCTTAGGCTTTATCGTCTGAGCTCACCACATATTCACAGTAGGAATAGACGTAGACACCCGAGCATACTTTACATCCGCCACTATAATCATCGCCATCCCCACTGGTATTAAAGTATTCAGCTGATTAGCAACACTACACGGAGGGACAATCAAATGAGATCCCCCAATACTATGAGCCCTAGGCTTCATCTTCCTCTTCACCATTGGAGGCCTAACAGGCATCGTCCTAGCAAACTCCTCACTAGACATTGCCTTACATGACACCTACTACGTAGTAGCTCATTTCCACTACGTTCTCTCAATAGGTGCTGTCTTTGCCATCTTGGCAGGATTCACCCATTGATTCCCCCTATTCACAGGATACACCCTGCATGACACATGAGCCAAGGCCCACTTCGGAGTCATATTCACAGGAGTAAACCTAACCTTCTTCCCCCAACACTTCCTAGGCCTAGCTGGGATACCACGACGATACTCGGACTACCCAGATGCCTACACCCTGTGAAATACCATGTCCTCCATTGGCTCCCTAATCTCGATAACAGCTGTAATCATGTTAATATTCATCATCTGAGAAGCTTTCGCATCAAAACGGAAAATCCTACAACCCGAATTAACCACCACCAACATTGAATGAATCCACGGCTGCCCACCCCCATACCATACCTTCGAAGAACCAGCCTTCGTACAAGTACAAGAAAGGAAGGAATCGAACCCTCTTATGCTGGTTTCAAGCCAACCGCATCAAACCACTCATGCTTCTTTCTCATGAGATGTTAGTAAACCTATTACATAGTCTTGTCAAGCCTAAATCACAGATGAAAACCCTGTACATCTCACATGGCCAACCACTCTCAATTCGGATTCCAAGACGCCTCTTCCCCAATCATAGAAGAACTAATTGAGTTTCACGACCACGCCCTTATAGTCGCACTAGCAATCTGCAGCCTAGTCCTATACCTCCTGGCACTCATACTAATAGAGAAACTATCCTCAAACACTGTAGACGCACAAGAAGTCGAACTCATTTGAACAATCCTACCAGCCATCGTCCTTATCCTGCTCGCCCTCCCATCCCTACAAATCCTGTACATAATGGACGAAATTGACGAACCCGACCTAACTCTGAAAGCTATCGGTCATCAATGATACTGAACCTACGAATACACAGACTTTAAAGACCTAACATTTGATTCATACATAATCCCCACAACAGAACTCCTGCCAGGGCACTTCCGACTCCTAGAAGTCGACCATCGAGTAGTTGTCCCTATAGAATCTCCTATCCGCATTATCGTAACCGCTGGAGACGTACTACACTCCTGAGCAATCCCTTCTCTAGGAGTAAAAACCGATGCCATCCCAGGACGACTAAACCAAACATCATTCATTACCACTCGACCAGGGATCTTCTATGGCCAATGCTCAGAAATCTGCGGGGCTAATCACAGCTACATACCAATCGTAGTAGAATCTACCCCCCTTACCCATTTCGAGAACTGATCCTCATTACTATCATCCTAATCATTAAGAAGCTATGTACCAGCACTAGCCTTTTAAGCTAGAGAAAGGGGACTTACCGCTCCCCCTTAATGGTATGCCACAACTAAACCCAAACCCATGATTCCTCATCATACTAGCATCATGACTAACATTCTCCTTCATTATTCAGCCCAAACTACTATCATTCACTAATACCAATACTCCTTCCAACAAAACTCCTACCACCAAAACTACCCCTTGAACCTGACCATGAACCTAAGCTTCTTCGACCAATTCACAAGCCCATGCCTACTAGGGATCCCACTAATCATACTATCGATACTATTCCCTGCCCTCTTATTCCCCACACCCGACAACCGATGAATCACCAACCGATTCTCCACCCTCCAACTATGACTTTTCCACCTCATCACAAAACAACTAATAATACCACTAAACAAAGGAGGCCACAAATGAGCTCTAATCCTAACATCCCTAATAATATTCCTGCTTACAATCAACCTACTAGGCTTACTACCTTACACCTTTACCCCAACCACACAACTATCAATAAACATAGCACTAGCCTTCCCACTTTGACTTGCTACGTTCCTCACAGGCTTACGAAACCAACCTTCAATCTCTTTAGGGCATTTACTACCAGAAGGCACCCCCACTCCCCTAATCCCCGCCCTCATCTTAATCGAAACAACCAGCCTCCTTATCCGCCCATTAGCTCTAGGAGTGCGCCTCACAGCAAACCTCACAGCAGGCCACCTCCTAATCCAACTAATCTCAACAGCCACAACTGCCCTGCTCCCTATTCTCCCAGCTGTATCCGTCCTGACCACATCCATCCTACTCCTCCTAACTATTCTAGAAGTAGCTGTCGCCATAATCCAAGCTTATGTCTTCGTCCTCCTGCTAAGCTTATACTTACAAGAAAACATCTAATGGCCCACCAAGCACACTCCTACCACATAGTAGATCCAAGCCCATGACCCATCTTTGGAGCAGCAGCTGCCCTGCTTACCACCTCCGGACTTATCATATGATTCCACTACAACTCCTCCAAGCTCTTAACTCTAGGCTTACTGTCCATAGGCCTAGTTATATTACAATGATGACGAGATATCGTACGAGAAGGTACATTCCAAGGACACCACACTCCCACCGTACAAAAAGGCCTACGATACGGAATGATCTTATTTATTACATCAGAAGCATTCTTCTTCCTAGGATTCTTCTGAGCATTCTTCCACTCTAGCCTAGTCCCCACCCCAGAGCTAGGCGGACAATGACCCCCTACAGGAATTAAACCCCTCAACCCCCTAGAAGTCCCCCTACTAAACACAGCCATCCTATTAGCCTCCGGTGTTACTGTAACATGAGCACATCACAGCATCACAGAAAGCAACCGAAAGCAAGCAATCCATGCACTAACACTGACAATCCTCCTAGGATTCTACTTCACAGCACTCCAAGCAATAGAATATTATGAGGCACCATTCTCAATCGCTGATGGTGTATATGGCTCAACTTTCTTCGTTGCTACAGGATTCCACGGACTCCACGTAATCATCGGTTCTTCCTTCTTATCTGTCTGCCTGCTACGCCTAATTAAATACCACTTCACATCAGACCACCACTTCGGATTCGAAGCAGCAGCCTGATACTGACACTTCGTAGATGTCATCTGATTGTTCCTCTACATAACAATCTACTGATGAGGATCATGCTCTTCTAGTATAGTAATTACAATTGACTTCCAATCTCTAAAATCTGGTATAACCCCAGAGAAGAGCAATTAACATAATCACATTCATACTTACCCTATCACTCATCCTAAGTACCATTCTAACATCACTGAACTTCTGACTCGCCCAAACAAACCCAGACTCAGAAAAACTATCCCCATACGAATGTGGATTCGATCCACTCGGATCCGCCCGATTACCTTTCTCAATTCGATTCTTCCTCAGTAGCAATTCTATTTCTACTATTTGACCTAGAAATTGCCCTCCTACTTCCACTCCCATGAGCCATCCAACTTCAATCCCCCACTTCCACTCTAACATGAACCTCCACCATTATCATACTACTCACACTAGGGCTAATCTACGAATGAATGCAAGGAGGCCTAGAATGAGCAGAATAAGCAGAGAGTTAGTCTAACAAAGACAGTTGATTTCGGCTCAACAGACCATAGCCCAATCCTATGACTCTCTTTATGTCAATCATACATTTAAACTTTTACTTTGCCTTCACCCTAAGCAGCTTAGGCCTAGCCTTCCATCGAACCCATTTAATCTCTGCCCTACTCTGCTTAGAAAGCATAATACTATCCATATACATCGCCCTATCAATTTGACCAGTCGAAACCCAAACAACATCCTCCACCTTAATACCTATACTCATATTAACATTCTCAGCTTGCGAAGCAGGCACAGGCCTAGCAATACTAGTAGCCTCCACACGAACCCACGGCTCTGACCACCTACATAACCTAAACCTCCTACAATGCTAAAAATCATCTTCCCAACTGTCATACTCCTCCCAACAGCCCTCCTATCCCCACAAAAGTTTCTATGGACAAACACCACCTCACACAGCCTCCTAATCGCCTTCGTCAGCCTCCAATGACTTATCCCAACCTACTACCCCCACAATAACTCAACCCAATGAACAGGCATCGATCAAATCTCTTCACCTCTACTAGTACTATCCTGCTGACTACTCCCTCTCATAATCATAGCAAGCCAAAACCACCTACAGCATGAACCCCAAACACGAAAACGAATCTTCATCATATCCCTAATCACAATCCAACCGTTTATTATCCTAGCCTTTTCAACCACAGAATTGATGCTATTCTACATCTCATTTGAAGCAACCCTTATCCCAACCCTAATCCTAATCACTCGATGAGGAAATCAACCAGAACGATTAAGCGCTGGCATCTACCTATTATTCTATACCCTAATTAGCTCCCTACCCCTATTAATTACCATTCTCCACCTACACACACAAACCGGCACCCTACACCTCACAATACTAGAACTGACCCGCCCAACCCTAACCAATTCCTGGACCACCCTCCTATCAAGCCTTGCCCTACTAATAGCGTTCATAGTAAAAGCCCCCCTATACGGCCTGCATCTATGACTACCCAAAGCTCATGTTGAAGCTCCAATTGCAGGATCCATACTACTAGCCGCACTCCTCCTAAAACTAGGGGGCTACGGCATTATACGTATCACCCTACTAATCAACCCCCTCTCGAACAACCTACACTACCCATTCCTCACACTCGCCTTATGAGGTGCACTAATAACCAGCTCAATCTGCCTACGCCAAACCGACCTAAAATCACTCATCGCCTACTCCTCTGTAAGCCACATAGGCCTAGTCATCGCCGCAAGCATAATCCAAACTCACTGATCATTCTCAGGGGCAATAATCTTAATAATCTCCCACGGATTGACCTCCTCAATACTATTCTGCCTAGCCAATACAAACTATGAACGCACACACAGCCGAATCCTCTTACTAACACGAGGATTACAACCCATATTACCCCTGATAGCTACTTGATGATTGCTAGCCAACCTAACAAACATAGCACTCCCCCCAACCACAAACCTAATAGCAGAATTAAGCATTATAATCGCACTATTCAACTGGTCCACATTCACAATTATCCTAACCGGACTCGCAACCCTATTAACTGCCTCATACACTCTATACATACTCCTAATAACCCAACGAGGTACACTACCTACCCATATCACATCAATCCAAAACTCCAACACACGCGAGCATCTGCTAATAACCCTCCACATCATCCCCCTCCTACTCCTAATCCTAAAACCCCAACTAATCTCAGGAGCCCTCTCATGCAAGTATAGTTTCAACCCAAACATTAGACTGTGACTCTAAAAATAGAAGTTAAACCCTTCTTACCTGCCGAGGGGCGGTTCAACCAGCAAGGACTGCTAATCCTTGCATCTGAGTCTAAAACCTCAGCCTCCTTACTTTTAAAGGATAACAGTAATCCACTGGTCTTAGGAGCCACTGATCTTGGTGCAAATCCAAGTAAAAGTAGTGGAAATTACACTACTCCTCAACACCTCAATACTCCTCACCCTAACAATCATTCTCTCACCAATCCTACTTCCCCTCTTATCAACCAACTTCAAAAACTCCCCAACCCTCATCACTCGTACCGTCAAAATTGCCTTCCTAACTAGCCTAGTACCAATAACAACCTTCATGTACTCCAATGCAGAAAGCATTATCTCCCACTGAGAATGAAAATTTATCATAAACTTTAAAATCCCAATTAGCTTTAAAATAGATCAATACTCCATAATATTCTTCCCCATCGCGCTATTCGTAACGTGGTCAATCCTCCAATTTGCAACGTGATATATAGCCTCCGAACCATACATCACAAAATTCTTCCACTACCTCCTCATATTCCTAATCGCCATATTAACATTAACCATTGCCAACAACATATTCCTCCTATTTATCGGCTGAGAAGGAGTCGGAATCATATCCTTCCTACTAATCGGCTGATGACAAGGACGTGCAGAAGCCAACACTGCCGCACTCCAAGCAGTACTTTACAACCGAATCGGAGACATTGGCCTCATCCTAAGCATAGCATGACTTGCCTCAGCCATAAACACATGAGAAATCCAACAAACCTTCTCCACCACCAAAACCCCAACACTCCCCCTACTAGGCCTCATTCTCGCCGCCACAGGCAAATCAGCCCAATTTGGCCTTCATCCATGACTACCCGCTGCCATAGAAGGTCCGACCCCAGTCTCCGCCCTACTCCACTCAAGCACCATAGTAGTAGCGGGAATCTTCCTACTCATCCGCACTCACCCCATACTTACAAACAACCAAACTGCCCTCACTATCTGCCTATGCCTAGGCGCCCTATCCACGCTATTCGCAGCTACATGTGCTCTAACGCAGAACGACATCAAAAAAATCATTGCCTTCTCTACATCAAGCCAGCTAGGCCTCATAATAGTCACTATCGGATTAAACCTCCCACAATTAGCTTTCCTACATATCTCAACACATGCCTTCTTCAAAGCCATACTATTCCTCTGCTCAGGGTCAATCATCCATAACCTCAATGGAGAACAAGACATCCGAAAAATAGGAGGACTACAAAAAATACTCCCTACAACCACATCTTGCTTAACTATTGGCAACCTAGCCCTAATAGGAACCCCATTCCTAGCAGGATTCTACTCAAAAGACTTAATCATCGAAAACCTAAACACCTCTTACCTAAATACATGAGCACTCATCCTAACACTCCTAGCCACATCATTCACCGCAACTTATACCCTACGCATGACACTAATAGTCCAAACAGGCTTCACCCGCACAATAGCACTCACGCCTGTAAACGAAAACAACAAAACAATCACCAACCCAATCATCCGCCTCGCCCTCGGCAGCATCATAGCAGGCCTACTCATTACATCCTACATCATCCCCACAAAAACTCCTCCAATAACCATACCTACCCTTACAAAAACCGCAGCCATTATCATCACAACCCTAGGCATCACCCTAGCCCTAGAACTATCAAACATAACCCACACCCTAGCCCCACCGAAACAGAGCACCTTCACAAACTTCTCTTCCGCACTAGGCTATTTCAACCCCCTAACCCATCGCCTTAGCTCCACAAGCCTGCTAAGTAACGGACAAAAAATTGCCTCCCACCTAATCGACTTATCATGATACAAAAAAATAGGCCCAGAAGGACTTGCCAACCTTCAAACAATAGCATCTAAAACCTCTACCTCTCTCCACACAGGACTAATCAAAACCTATTTAAGCTCATTCGCCCTATCAATCCTCATCATCATTCTATCAACATAACCTGCTCAAACCAATGGCCCCAAACCTACGTAAATCCCACCCCCTACTCAAAATAATCAACAACTCCCTAATCGACCTACCTACGCCCCCAAACATCTCTGCTTGATGAAACTTTGGGTCACTACTAGGCATCTGCTTAATGACACAAATCCTAACAGGCCTATTACTAGCCATGCACTACACCGCAGATACAACCCTAGCCTTCTCCTCCGTTGCTCACACATGCCGAAACGTCCAATACGGTTGACTAATCCGCAACCTACATGCAAACGGAGCCTCATTCTTCTTCATCTGCATCTACCTACACATCGGACGAGGCTTCTACTATGGCTCGTACCTATACAAAGAAACCTGAAATACAGGTGTAATCCTCCTCCTGACCCTAATAGCCACCGCCTTCGTAGGCTATGTCCTACCATGAGGCCAAATATCATTCTGAGGGGCTACAGTCATCACCAACCTATTCTCAGCTATCCCATACATCGGCCAAACCCTTGTAGAATGAGCATGAGGAGGATTCTCCGTAGACAACCCAACACTGACCCGATTCTTCGCCCTACACTTCCTCCTCCCATTCTTAATCGCAGGCCTTACCCTAATCCACCTCACCTTCCTCCATGAATCGGGCTCAAATAACCCCTTAGGCATCGTATCAAACTGTGACAAAATTCCATTCCACCCATACTTCTCCATAAAAGATATCCTAGGGTTCATCCTAATACTCCTCCCACTAATAACCCTAGCTATATTCTCACCCAACCTGCTAGGAGACCCAGAAAACTTCACGCCAGCAAACCCACTAGTTACACCCCCCCACATCAAGCCAGAATGATACTTCCTATTTGCATATGCAATCTTACGCTCAATCCCTAACAAACTAGGAGGTGTACTAGCACTAGCCGCCTCAGTACTAGTTCTCTTCCTCACCCCTCTCCTCCATAAGTCCAAACAACGCACAATAACATTCCGTCCCATCTCACAGCTACTATTCTGAATCCTGGTCGCCAACCTCATCATCCTAACATGAGTAGGCAGCCAACCAGTAGAACACCCATTCATCATCATTGGCCAACTAGCCTCCATCACCTACTTCACCATCCTCCTACTCCTCTTTCCCATCACTGGAGCCCTAGAGAACAAAATACTCAACTACTAAAAATTACTCTAATAGTTTACACAAAACATTGGTCTTGTAAACCAAAGACTGAAGGCTACACCCCTTCTTAGAGTTCTCAAACCCACAAATCAGAAAAAGAGGACTTAAACCTCCATCTCCAACTCCCAAAGCTGGCATTTTACATTAAACTATTCTCTGACCCAAAGAGGAACCCCACTACTAAACCGCCCGAATTGCCCCACGAGACAACCCTCGAACCAACTCCAACACAACAAACAGAGTTAACAGCAATCCCCACCCTGCTACCAATAGCATCCCAACCCCATACGAATAAAACATAGCTACCCCACTAAAATCCAACCGCACAGAAAACACACCCCCACTATCAACTGTAACAACCCCAAACTTTCAACACTCGATAAACCCACCAACCATCACCCCAACAACAAGCACCAAAATAAGTCCAAAACCATAACCTGCAACGCCCCAATTCCCTCAAGCCTCCGGAAACGGGTCCGCCGCCAGCGAGACAGAATATACAAAAACCACCAGTATCCCACCCAAATAAACCATAAACAGCACCAAAGACACAAAAGAAACCCCCAAACTCAACAGCCACCCGCACCCAGCGACAGAAGCCAACACCAAACCAACCACCCCATAATAAGGAGATGGGTTTGACGCAACTGCTAAACTCCCCAACACAAAACATACCCCTAAAAAAAGGACAAAATAAGTCATAGCAGTTCTTGCTTGGCTTTTTTCCAAGGTCTATGGCTTGAAAAGCCATCGTTGGCGCACCTCAACTACAAGAACAGCGCACACAGACCACGCACAAGCCAGCTCTATGTTTGGCTCCCATACCATGCTCGCCCTCATACACACCTCTCCGTACCCCCCCTACCCCCCCACGCAATCGCATGTTTCGGGGCCTGCAATCTATGTATTATTCCACATTAACCTATATACCACATATACATAAATATCCATGTACTAAGTTCACTACTATTTCAATCGGGCATACCCCCCCCAAAACGCATATCTCCCACACGGAATGACAACTGTCATGGATTGCGGAATAATTACTTCAAACGTACTAGAACCATCCAAATGTTAGGTTATGCATAACTCTATATTAATGGTACGACAGTGCTTAGATACACACTATGATTGGTCACCGCCCATGCCTGCAATATTTCTCGGAGTACACAAAGCAGGTACCAGGTGGATTTATTAATCGAGCACCTCACGTGAAATCAGCAACCCGGCGTAGATAAGATCCTACGTTACTAGCTTCAGGACCATTCTTTCCCCCTACACCCCTAGCACAACTTGCTCTTTTGCGCCTCTGGTTCCTATGTCAGGGCCATAACTAGGTTAATCCCCTCAACTTGTACTTCACCGATACATCTGGTTGGCTATATATCACCATTTTCGTCCGTGATCGCGGCATCTAAAAGTCTTAACACTTTTGGTTCTCTTTTTTTTCTGGGCGTCTTCAATTTACCCCTCCAGTGCAACGGGTGAATACAATCTATTGACATGAGCATCACATGCGTTGCGTCCTACTCCGTGGCCCTCAGGAATACCTGAATGTCATGGCTAATTGATTAGGGGAATCATTCCCACACTGATGCACTTTGCTTTACATCTGGTTATGGTGTATCCACAGACTATTATATATGTTGCTATTTAGTGAATGCTTGATGGGCATATTTTTTCACTTTTACACTTCCTCTAATTTTCTAAACAACACTAGAAGACTTTCATTAAAAAATACACTGCATTTTTATCATGATTTTTATTCTTATCTTTTTTTCTTTGTTAACGGCGCTGGAGTTACATTAATAAATTAAACAACACACATCTCATCTTATATTCATACAAAATGATCAACAAATTATAAAGGAAACTCCCCTACAAACAAACAACAAACAACAAACAACAAACAACAAACAACAAACAACAAACAACAAACAACAAACAACAAACAACAAACAACAAACAACAAACAACAAACAACAAACAACAAACAACAAACAACAAACAACAAACAACAAACAAG